GTCCGTTTTATGAATTATCTGAGAGATCAAAAGAGGCACGGATGTTTTATTTATCACCAAATAGAGATGAATATTATATGGTAGCAGCAGGAAATTCTTTGGCCTTGAATTGGGGTATTCAAGAACAACAGATTGTTCCAGCTCGATATCGTCAAGAATTCCTGACTATTGCATGGGAAGAGATTCATCTTAGAAGCATTTTTCCCTTCCAATATTTTTCTATTGGAGCTTCCCTCATTCCTTTTATCGAGCATAATGATGCGAATCGAGCTTTAATGAGTTCTAATATGCAGCGCCAAGCAGTTCCTCTTTCTCGGTCCGAGAAGTGCATTGTTGGAACTGGGTTGGAAGGCCAAACGGCTCTAGATTCGGGGATTTCAGCTATAGCCAAACGCAAGGGAAAAATCATTTATACTGATACTCACAAGATCGTTTTCTCAAGTAATGGGGATACTCTAAGCATTCCATTAGTTATGTATCAACGTTCCAACAAAAATACTTGTATGCATCAAAAAACTCAGGTTCGGCGGGGTAAATACATTAAAAAGGGACAAATTCTAGCGGGCGGTGCGGCTACAGCTGGTGGGGAACTCGCTTTAGGGAAAAATTTATTAGTAGCTTATATGCCATGGGAAGGTTACAATTTTGAAGACGCAGTACTAATTAGCGAACGTCTGGTCTATGAAGATATTTATACTTCTTTTCACATCCGAAAATATGAAATTCATACTCATGTAACAAGCCAAGGCCCTGAAAGAATCACTAAGGAGATCCCGCATTTAGAGGCTCATTTACTCCGACATTTAGACAGAAATGGAATTGTGATCCTGGGATCTTGGATAGAAACAGGTGATATCTTAGTAGGTAAATTAACACCTCAGGCAGCGAATGAATCGTCATATGCCCCGGAGGATAGATTATTACGAGCTATACTTGGCATTCAGGTATCCACTTCAAAAGAAACTTCTCTAAGACTACCTATAGGTGGAAGGGGTCGAGTTATTGATGTGAGATGGATCCATAGAAAGGGGGGTTCCAATTATAATTCAGAAAGTATTCGTGTATATATTTCACAGAAACGTGAAATCAAAGTAGGTGATAAAGTAGCTGGAAGGCATGGGAATAAGGGTATAATTTCTAAGATTTTGTCTAGACAAGATATGCCCTATTTGCAAAATGGAACGCCCGTTGATATTGTATTCAACCCATTAGGAGTCCCCTCACGAATGAATGTGGGACAGATATTTGAATGTTCGCTCGGGTTAGCGGGGGATCTGCTAAAGAAACATTATAGAATAGCGCCCTTTGATGAGAGATATGAACAAGAGGCCTCAAGAAAACTAGTGTTTTCTGAATTATATGAAGCCAGTAAGCAAACAAAAAATCCATGGGTATTTGAACCCGAATATCCGGGAAAAAGCAGAATATTTGATGGAAGAACAGGAGATCTTTTTGAACAACCTGTTCTAATAGGAAAGTCCTATATCCTAAAATTAATTCATCAAGTTGATGATAAAATCCATGGACGTTCCAGTGGACATTACGCACTTGTTACACAACAACCCCTTAGAGGAAGGGCAAAACAAGGGGGGCAAAGAGTTGGAGAAATGGAAGTTTGGGCTCTAGAGGGATTTGGTGTTGCTCATATTTTACAAGAGATGCTTACTTATAAATCTGATCATATTAGAGCTCGTCAAGAAGTACTTGGTGCTACGATTATTGGAGCAACAGTACCTAACCCAGAGGGTGCTCCAGAATCTTTTCGATTGCTCGTTCGAGAACTACGATCTTTGGCCCTGGAACTGAATCATTTCCTTGTATCTGAAAAGAACTTCCAGATGAATAGGAAGGAAGCTTGATCTCAATGAATCAGAATTTGTATTCTATGATCGACCAGTATAAACATCAACAACTTCGAATTGGACCAGTTTCTCCTCAACAAATAAGGGCTTGGGCAAAAAAAATTCTACCCAATGGAGAGATAGTTGGAGAGGTGACAAAACCCTATACTTTTCATTATAAAACCAATAAACCGGAGAAAGATGGATTGTTTTGTGAAAGAATTTCTGGACCCATAAAAAGTTGGATTTGTGCTTGTGGAAATTACCGAGTGATTGGGTCTGAAAAAGAAGACCCGAAATCTTGTGAAGAATGCGGGGTGGAATTTGTTGATTCTCGGATACGAAGGTACAAAATGGGATACATCAAACTGGCATGCCCAGTGACTCATGTGTGGTATTTGAAACGTCTTCCTAGTTATATTGCGAATCTTTTAGATAAGCCTCTTAGGGAATTAGAGGGCCTAGTATATTGCGATGTGTGATTTGATCAAAATTTGCATTTGACAGATTTGGACTGAGAAACTGTCATCCCATTCAATCTGATTGGGATGCCCCCAGCTCTGACATGTATCTTGGGAGGAAGAACATGAAGCTCAGAATTATGGGTACATTCAATACTTCAAAATGGAAGGAAGGGGGAATTGATCCATGGTCGATTC